TATATTATATGAAATATAGTATAAGGTATTTTTTTTTTAACAAATTTTTAATTATTTATTGTTAAAAAAATTTATTAGGGGTTATAGTTTAACTGGTAAAACGACGATTTTGCATATCGTTATTTCAGGATCGAGTCCTGATAACTCCAAGAATACTTAGATTATTTAGTATTTAATAGATATTAACCATATATATGTTTATATGGTTATATTTATATAAGCTCGAGAAGCTCAATTGGTAGAGCGAATCATTGAAGCTGATTAGGTTGTAAGTTCAAATCTTATCTTGAGCAAGTTAATGCTTCATGGGTATGCTGAAATTGGTAACCAGGTTCCGCTTAGGACGGAATAGTTTTATACTTTACAAGTTCAAGTCTTGTTACCCATAGTTTATGTTGTCGACTAATCGGTAAGTCATAAATTTTTGGTATTTACTATTGGGTGTTCGAGTCGCCCCAACATAATATATTTATTTTTTTTTTAGTATATATATAAGCTAAGATAGTTTAATGGTAAGAACAGTAAATTCATGATTTATTAATGAGAATTCGACTTTCTCTCTTGGCCATAAAAATCAAAAATTTATACGAATAAATTTGTATAAAGATTTACAAGATATAATTTATAATTATTCTTGAAATAGATCCCATAGATAAGATAAGATAATATAATATAGTATTATATTAAAGTATATATAAAGTATATATAAATAAGTTAAAAAATAAACTGTAGGTGGGTATAGTTCAATGGTAGAACGGCTGTATGTGGCATAGTATATCCTAGTTCAAATCTAGGTACCCTCCCAAATAAATGAGTTCTTAAGAACAAAAACTGATACGAATAAATTCGTATAAAGATCTACAAGATATAATTTATAATTATTCTTGAAATAGATTCCATATATAATATAATATATTATTATATTAAAGTATATATAAAGTAAATTCAATAAGTTGTATATGCAAAAATAAAAGTATATAAAAATAAATAAATTAACAGCATGTTGTATATAGATTTAATTTTTTCATATATAAATCTTGAAGTATACAAATGAAAAAATAAAAAACATTAACCTTGTCCGGAAGGTTTAATAGCGAAAAAAATAGGCAAGAAAGAGGTTTTTCAACTTCAATGGTAAATTTAGACGTACAAGGTCTAGAACAAGTACAAAGTAATGTGTTTACATTTAAACAACCTACAGAATGACAAGAAAGATGATTTTTATCATCAAATGCTAAAGATATTGGTACATTATATTTAATGTTTTCATTATTTTCAGGTTTAATAGGTACAGCCTTTTCTGTGTTAATAAGATTAGAATTATCAGGACCAGGTGTACAATATATATCAGATAATCAATTATATAATAGTATAATAACAGCCCACGCCATATTAATGATTTTCTTTATGGTTATGCCAGCATTAATAGGTGGTTTTGGTAATTTCTTATTACCATTATTAGTAGGAGGTCCAGATATGGCATTCCCAAGATTAAATAATATAAGTTTCTGATTATTAGTTCCAAGTTTATTTTTATTTATATTCTCAGCAACTATAGAAAATGGTGCAGGTACAGGATGAACATTATATCCACCATTATCAGGTATACAATCTCACAGTGGGCCAAGTGTAGATTTAGCTATATTTGGTTTACACTTAAGTGGTATAAGTAGTATGTTAGGAGCAATGAACTTTATAACTACAATTTTAAATATGAGAAGTCCAGGTATACGTTTACACAAATTAGCTTTATTTGGATGAGCTGTAATTATTACAGCCGTATTATTATTATTATCATTACCAGTGTTAGCTGGAGGTATTACTATGGTATTAACAGATAGAAACTTTAATACTTCATTCTTTGAAGTAGCTGGAGGAGGTGATCCTATATTATTCCAGCATTTATTCTGATTCTTCGGACATCCTGAAGTTTATATTTTAATTATACCAGGTTTTGGTATAGTTAGTACTGTTATATCAGCAGCTTCAGGAAAAAATGTTTTCGGTTACTTAGGTATGGTTTATGCAATGTTATCAATTGGTGTATTAGGTTTCATAGTTTGAAGTCACCACATGTATACTGTTGGTTTAGATGTTGATACTAGAGCATATTTCACAGCAGCTACTTTAATTATTGCAGTACCTACAGGTATTAAAATATTTAGTTGATTAGCCACATGTTATGGTGGATCTTTACACTTAACACCACCTATGTTATTTGCATTAGGATTTGTTGTGTTATTCACAATTGGTGGTTTAAGTGGAGTTGTTTTAGCTAATGCTTCACTTGATGTAGCATTCCACGATACTTATTATGTTGTAGCTCACTTCCACTATGTATTATCAATGGGTGCTGTATTTGCATTATTTAGTGGATGATATTTCTGAATACCTAAAATATTAGGTTTATCTTATGACCACTTCGCAGCTAAAGTTCATTTCTGAATTTTATTTGTAGGTGTTAATTTAACATTCTTCCCACAACACTTCTTAGGTTTACAAGGTATGCCTAGAAGAATTAGTGATTATCCTGATGCTTTCTATGGATGAAATTTAATTAGTAGTATGGGTTCTATTGTTAGTGTTGTAGCTACATGATATTTCTTAACTATTATATACAAACAATTAACTGAAGGTAAAGCTGTATCAAGATATCCTTGATTAACACCACAATTATTTAGTGATACATTCCAAGTTAATTTCACAAGAAATAATAGTTCTTTAGAATGATGTTTAACTAGTCCACCTAAGCCACACGCTTTTGCTAGTTTACCATTACAATCTTAGTATGTAATTACATAAATAAAAATTAATAAAACTTAATAATTTTTATTAATTTTAAATATATTATTCAATATAAGAGTTAGTCTCTCCAAGGAATAATATCCTTAAAACGAATTAAATAAACTATGTTAATATTGTATATTTTTTTTATATATATAAAAACAAGCAAAAAATGCTTTATTGAATATTAAAGTTATTATTATCAGAATATAATTTTATATTCTGGTATGGTCACGTCTTTTGACGTCATGTTATGTTGTTTGATTTAACAACACTAATACTACCAGATGAGATATCATTAGATTTTTATTTTTGATTAATTGATAATCATTTTGTAGATGTGGACATATTTATATTTTGTATATTAGTACATATTGTATATACAATATACAAAAAAAGAAAACTTTGAAAGAAACTTAAATAGGTGTTTATATATTAGACATGACTATGTTAATATTGTATATTCTTTTTTTTTAAAACATAAAAATTATATATGTTACAAGCAGCAAAAATAATAGGTACAGGTTTAGCAACAACCGGTTTAATAGGTGCAGGAGTAGGTATAGGTGTTGTATTTGGAGCACTAATACTAGGTGTAGCAAGAAATCCATCATTAAGAGGACAATTGTTTTCTTATGCAATTTTAGGTTTTGCTTTTGCAGAAGCAACAGGATTATTTGCTTTAATGATGGCTTTCTTACTATTGTATGTAGCGTAATCGCTATATTTTCTATACTCTTAAATATATTTATAAATATTGATATAAATATACTAAAATTAAAATTGATTTATGTTAATAATATACATAAATTGAAAAAAAAAACTCAATAATTTAAGAGTTAATAACAGAATAAAAAAAAGAACATATCTTTTTGTATAAAATATTAGAAAGATAGTTTTGATATAATATATAAATAAAAACAAAAAATGACAGCAACAACTTTTTTTTTATTTTTAATACCAGTACTAGGTATAATATTATTATTAGTTAATTTAATATTTTCACCTAGTAATTCGTATTTGGAAAAAGATAGTGCATTTGAATGTGGATTTCACTCTTACTTAGACCAAAATAGAACACAATTTGGTATTTCTTTCTTTGTATTTGCTTTATTATTTTTATTATTTGATTTAGAAATTTTATTACTATACCCTTATGTAGTAAGTGCTTATACTAATGGTATTTACGGTTTAGTTATAGCTTTAATTTTTTCTTTAGTATTAACTTTAGGTTTTGCTTTTGAATTAGGTAAAAGTGCACTAAAAATAGAAAGTAAACAAAATAAATATGTGAGTAATGATTCATGAGTAACATATACATTAACATATAATTAGTGAATCAAAATAAAAATAACCAAATAGTACAAGTATGTCTACAAAAAAGTAGTAACTTTTAAATTTTTTTATACGAATAAGTAAGAACTTAATAATAATTTTAATATATGAATTTAATTTTTAATTTTTTAATTACAAATATACAGTTGGATGCTCCAACAGCTTGAGGATTATTTTTCCAAGATAGTGCGTCACCTCAAATGGAAGGAATTGAGGAATTACACAATAACATTATGTTCTATTTAGCTATAGTATTATTTACTGTTACTTGAATGATAGTAAATATTATAAAAAATTTTTTAGCTTCTAGATCACCTATTGCACATAAATATATGAATCACGGTACTTTAATAGAATTAATTTGAACTATATCACCTGCATTTATATTAATATTAATAGCATTCCCATCATTCAAATTATTATATCTTATGGATGAAGTAATGGATCCATCATTAGTTGTGTATGCTGAAGGTCATCAATGATATTGAAGCTACCAATACCCAGATTTTACTAATGAAGAAGATGAGTTTATAGAGTTTGATTCATATATAGTACCTGAAAGTGATTTAGAAGAAGGTCAATTTAGAATGTTAGAAGTAGATAATAGAGTTATAATACCAGAATTAACACACACTAGATTTGTTATTTCAGCAGCAGATGTTATACATTCTTATGCTTGTCCTTCTTTAGGTATTAAAGCAGATGCTTACCCAGGAAGATTAAATCAAGCTTCAGTTTATATAAACCGTCCAGGAACATTCTTTGGTCAGTGTTCAGAAATATGTGGTATACTTCATAGTTCTATGCCTATTGCTATCCAATCTGTTTCTATAAGAGATTTCTTATTATGATTAAGAGAACAAATGGAAGGTTAATAATAAAAAAAATTATAAAAAAAAATTTACATTTAGAGTAATAATTTTAAGTGTATAAGCCATAGCGTAAAAAAAAAAGTACAAAGGAATTAGGTGAAAATCCTATAAAAGGGTCTATCTTACTTTTAGTATATTTAGCATGCTTATATCGTGTTAATTTAATGGCAGAATGTCATGCTACGAACATGAAAATATAAGTTCAAATCTTATACACGTTAATTATGTGATTTTTATAGTATAAGCTTATAAATATTATACTTTTATATAGCTAATAATGATAAATCATTAATATATTAATATATTTTATATATTAATAATAATAACAGAAAAAATCTGTAGTATAGATAAATCAAAAAAAAAAAATTAAAAAAAAATGAGTTTTTCAATAGTATTATTTTTTATAGGAATAGCAGGATTTGTTTTAAATAGAAAAAATATAATACTGATGTTAATTTCAATTGAAATTATGTTATTATCAGTAACATTTTTAATATTAATGAGTTCTCTTAGTTTTGACGATATATTAGGTCAAACATTTGCTGTATATATTTTAACTATAGCAGGAGCCGAGTCAGCAATAGGTTTAGGTATTTTAATTGCTTATTATAGATTAAGAGGTAGTATATCAATACAATATAGATAATGTATTTAACATTGATAATTTTACCCCTTTTAGGTTCAATAGTATCAGGTTTCTTTGGTAGAAAAGTAGGTGTAAGTGGTGCACATCTGATAACATGTGCTTCAGTAATAACTACAACATTCTTAGCAATAATAGCATTTTTTGAAGTAGGTTTTAATAATATACCTGTAACAATAAATGTAGCAAGATGAGTAGATGTAGAGTCACTATATGTATTATGAAATTTTAGATTTGATTCATTAACAGTATCAATGTTAATACCAGTATTAATAGTATCTAGTTTAGTGCATATATATTCTATTAGTTATATGAGCCATGACCCACATAACCAAAGATTCTTTAGTTATTTAAGTTTATTCACATTTATGATGATAATATTAGTAACAGGAAATAATTATTTAATAATGTTTGTAGGTTGAGAAGGTGTAGGTGTTTGTTCATATTTATTAGTAAATTTCTGATTTACTAGAATAGCAGCAAATCAAAGTTCTTTATCAGCTTTATTAACAAATAGAGTAGGTGATTGTTTATTAACTGTAGGTATGTTTGCTATTTTATGATCTTTTGGTAACATAGATTATAGTACAGTATTTGCATTAGCACCTTATTATAATGAAAATATTATAACAATAATAGGTATTTGTTTATTAATAGGTGCAACAGCAAAAAGTTCACAAGTTGGTTTACATATCTGATTACCACAAGCTATGGAAGGTCCTACACCAGTATCTGCATTAATACACGCAGCTACTATGGTTACAGCAGGAGTTTATTTATTAATGAGATCATCTCCATTAATAGAGTATAGTTCAACAGTATTAGTATTATGTTTATGATTAGGAGCAATTACAACAGTATTTAGTTCTTTAATTGGTTTATTCCAACAAGATATTAAAAAAGTTATTGCTTATTCAACTATGAGTCAATTAGGTATGATGGTAATAGCTATAGGTTTATCTAGTTATAATTTAGCATTATTCCACTTAGTAAATCACGCTTTCTATAAAGCGTTATTATTTTTAGGAGCTGGATCAGTTATACACGCAGTAGCAGATAATCAAGATTTCAGAAAATATGGTGGTTTAAGAGAATTTTTACCTTTAACTTATTCAGTTATATTAATAGCTTCATTAAGTTTAGTAGCTGTGCCTTTTATGACAGGTTTCTATTCTAAAGATTTTATTCTTGAATCTTCATATGGTCAGTTCTACTTATCAGGTACTGTAGTTTACTTTGTAGCTACTATAGGTGCAATGTTTACTACATTGTATTCAGCTAAAGTTTTATACTTAACATTCTTAACTAACCCTAATGGACCATTATTTAGTTATAAAATAGCACATGAAGGTGATTTATTCTTAACTATACCTTTAATTATATTATCTATATTCTCTATATTCTTTGGTTATATAACTAAAGATATATTTATAGGTTTAGGTACAGGTTTCTTTGTAGATAATAGTTTATTTATTCACCCTAGTCATGAAATTATGTTAGATACTGAGTTTGCAGTACCAACATTCTTTAAGTTATTACCTTTTGTATTTACTGTTTCATTAAGTATAATTTCAGTATTATTATCAGAATTTTTACCTAAATTACTTATAAACTTTAAATATTCTAAATTAGGTTATAATATATTTAGTTTCTTTAATCAAAGATTCTACATAGAATTATTCTATAATAAATATATCGTAGAAGGTGTATTAAAATTAGGTGGTCAAACAACTAAAAGTCTTGATAAAGGTTCTGTTGAGTTAATAGGACCATATGGTTTAGAAAAAGGTTTAGTGGCATTAAGTACTAATTTAAGTAAATTAAGTACAGGTGTTGTAACTACATATGCTTTATATATTATATTAGGTTTATTATTCTATGCTACATTATTAAATTTCCAAAGTGAAACTAGTATATTTATGTTAAGTATAATAGGTTTCTTTGGTTTATTTAGTAAAAATCCAAAAACTAATAAATAATATAAACTAATTATATAATTAGTTTATAATTTGTAATTTAAATATATCTTTTAATTGAATATGCTTTTATCTTCAATATTTTGTTTAGTATGGTCTAATGCTTTAGTGTCTAGACGTGATACTGCAATTCTTTATTCTAGAATAGGTATAATTATATTATTTTATTGTATTTTTTTATCATATAATAATTTATTTATAACTTATTTAGATAGTGGTATTGGGTTATTTAGTGGTTTATTTTATACATCTTCTATAACACAAACTTTTCATATATTAATATTTATTATAAGTTTATTAATATTGAATATGACAGGATTTTATCCTAGAAAATTATTATCTACTGAGTTTACAACTTTAAATAAATTATTTACAAGATTACATGTAATAAAAACTAGAGTTTTAAATAATCTTATATATAAAAGAGGTGAACAATATTCTATTGTTGAATATACATTAATGTTATTATTAATTATAACAGGTAGTGTATTTTTAATATCAAGTAATGATTTAGTATCTATTTTTTTATCTATAGAATTACAAAGTTATGGTTTATACTTATTATGTACTATGTATAGAAATTCAGAATCATCTACTTCAGCTGGTTTAACTTATTTCTTATTAGGTAGTTTATCTTCTTGTTTTATTTTATTAGGTATAGGATTAATATATGCTAATTTAGGTGTTACTTATTTAGATAGTTTTTATATTATAAATAACTTAGCAGGTATTTTAAATGAGCAAGATATAACTGTTTATATACCATTCTGTTTAATATTAATGTCTGTAGGATTTTTATTTAAAGTTTCTGCAGCACCTTTCCATTTCTGATCTCCTGATGTTTACGATGGAATACCTACAATAGTTACTACTTTTGTAGCAATTATTGCAAAAATATCTATATTAACTTTATTATTACAATTAGTTCATTATACTAATAGTATTTATATTACAACTCAATATAATTGAACTATTAGTTTATTAGTTAGTTCATTATTATCTTTAATAATTGGGACTGTTTTAGGTTTAACTCAAAACAGAATTAAAAGATTATTTGCTTTTAGTACTATATCACACTTAGGTTTCATGTTATTAGCTTTAACTATTAATAGTGTTGAGTCTATACAATCATTTATATTCTATTTAGTTCAATATAGTTTATCTAATTTAAATGCTTTTATATTATTAGTGGCTATAGGTAGTAGTTTATATGCTTATAATGATAATAATACAAATCATAAAAATTTAATAGATAGAAAAAACTCACCTATACAACTTATAAGTCAACTTAAAGGTTATTTCCATATAAATAGTATATTAGCTTTAAGTTTAACTATTACTTTATTTTCTTTTGCAGGTATCCCACCTTTAATGGGATTCTTTGCAAAATTAATGGTATTCTCAGCTGCTTTACAAGAAGGATTTATTTTCATAACATTAGTAGGTGTATTAACTAGTGTTATAAGTGCAGTTTATTACTTATTTATTGTAAAAACAATGTTTTTTGATGAACATTCATATACATTTAAAAAAAAATTCTTAGAATTAAATATGCCAGCTTTAGTTGTTAAGAATGATAAAGTAGTTAAAACTATACAATTAGATAGTTTTACTTTATCTAGTTCTTTATCTATAACTATTTCTATTTTAACTTTAGTTATTTTATTATTTATGTTTATGCCTAATGAGTGATTACATATGTCTAATTTATTAGCTGTTGTATTATTTGTACCAGGTAGTGTATAAAAATTATTATATAATTTTTATATAAAAAATATTTTATATATAAAGTCAAAAAAAAAATAAAAAAAAAAATAGATATATATTAATATATATATTCTTAAAAAATTGGAGTTTGAGCAGACGGCTCTGCGTTTCGATTGCAAATCAAAATAAAGGGATTCGACTTCCCCGAACTCCTTAAAACATTAATTAATAATATTAATAGTTTAAAAACAAAAAAAAAATAATATAGGAATAAAAAAAAAAAAAAAAAAAAAAAAATATACAAATATATATATATATTAGTTAAAAGTTAGTAAATAAAAAAAAAATTAAAAAATAAAAAAAAATGAGAATTTTAAAAAAAAAATCCTTTATTAAGTATATTAAATTCATATTTAATAGACGCACCAACACCAGCTAATATTAGCTATTTATGAAATTTTGGATCATTATTAGGTTTATGTTTAGGTATACAAATTGTAACAGGTGTTACATTAGCTATGCATTATACACCTACAGTATTAGAAGCTTTTAACTCAGTAGAGCATATAATGAGAGATGTTAACAATGGTTGATTAATACGTTATTTACACGCTAATACAGCTTCAGCATTTTTCTTTTTATTATATCTACACATAGGTAGAGGTTTATACTACGGATCATATAAATCACCAAGAACATTAACATGAGCTATAGGTACAGTAATAGTTGTATTAATGATGGCTACAGCTTTCTTAGGTTATGTATTACCATACGGACAAATGAGTTTATGAGGTGCTACAGTTATTACTAACTTAATGAGTGCTATACCTTGAATAGGTCAAGATATAGTTGAATTTATTTGAGGAGGTTTCTCTGTTAATAATGCAACATTAAATAGATTCTTTGCATTACACTTCTTATTACCATTTGTATTAGCTGCTTTAGTAGTAATGCATTTAATAGCATATCACGATGTAGTAGGATCAGGTAATCCTTTAGGTATTTCAGGTAATTATGATAGATTACCATTTGCTCCATATTTTGTATTTAAAGATTTAATAACTATATTCCTTTTCTTTATAGTATTATCAGTATTTGTATTCTTTATGCCAAATGCTTTAGGAGATAGTGATAATTATATTATGGCTAATCCAATGCAAACACCACCAGCTATAGTACCTGAGTGATACTTATTACCTTTCTACGCAATATTAAGATCTATACCTAATAAATTATTAGGTGTTATATCTATGTTTGCATCTATTTTATGTTTAATGGTTATGCCTGCTACAGACTTATCTAAATTAAGAGGAGTACAGTTTAGACCATTAAGTAAAATAGCTTTCTTTATTTTTGTGGCTAATTTCTTAATATTAATGCAAATAGGTGCAAAACACGTTGAAACACCTTTCATAGAATTTGGTCAAATTTCAACTGTTTTATATTTTGCACATTTCTTTGTAATAGTACCTGTTATTAGTATAGTAGAAAATAGTTTAGTTGAATTATCAACTAGAAAATAATTATAAAAAATATATATAATTTCTATATATATAAATATATTATATAAAAACTGGAGTTTGAGCAGACGGCTCTGCGTTTCGATTGCAAATCAAAATAAAGGGATTCGACTTCCCCGAACTCCTTAAAACAAATTAATTAATAATATTGTAAAAAAAATTACGAATAAACAAATATAAATATATTAAAAAATAAATATAACAAAATACAATATCTCAGAAATATACAAATATATAAGGTTTATTGAAAATATTTATTATATATTTTGAATTTACATAAACTTCTAGTTTTAGGTATATTATAAATAATAAATTTATATATAATTAAGTTATATAAATTAAAACTAATAAAAGTATATGTAAACATATATATTAATAAAAAATAAATATATATAAATGGCTATTTTTTTATCAATTATTGAACCATTAATTTTAGTTGTACCTGCCTTATTATCAGTTGCTTTTGTAACAGTTGGGGAAAGAAAAGGTATGGCTTCTATGCAAAGAAGATTAGGTCCTAATGCAGTAGGATTTTATGGTTTATTACAAGCATTTGCTGATGCTTTAAAACTATTATTAAAAGAATATATAGCTCCAACTCAATCTAATATAGTATTGTTTTTCTTTGGACCTATGGTAACTTTAATATTTGCTTTATTAGGTTTTTTAGTAATTCCAGTGGGTTCAGGTTTATTTATATCAGATTATAATTTAGGAATGCTATATGCATTAGCAGTTTCTTCTTTAGGGACATATGGTATATTATTAGCTGGATGATCAGCCAATTCTAAATATGCTTTTTTAGGTTCATTAAGAAGTACAGCTCAATTAATTAGTTATGAACTAGTATTAAGTTCTATTATTTTAATAGTTATCTTATTAACAGGTAATTTAAATATGATTACTATAGTAGAATCACAAAGAGTAGTTAATTTCATATTACCTTTATTTCCTTTATTTATTTTATTCTTTATAGGTTCTGTAGCAGAAACTAATAGACCTCCTTTTGATTTAGCTGAAGCAGAATCAGAACTTGTTAGTGGATTTATGACAGAACATTCAGCTAGTATTTTTGTATTCTTTTTCTTAGCTGAATACTCTAGTATTGTTTTAATTTGTATATTAAATAGTATTTTATTTGTAGGTGGTTATTTATTTATTCTTCCTACAACTTTACTATTTGATATATTAAATAGTATATTAGGTATAAATCATACTATATTAGAAAATATGTTTTCTTATATATCATCATCTCCTTTAAATTTAGCTTTCAAAACTATATTCTTTGTATTTGCTTTTATTTGAGCAAGAGCTTCATTCCCTAGAATACGTTATGATCAATTAATGGGTGTTTGTTGAACAGTTATATTACCTTTAGTAATAGCTTATGTAATTTTTTACCCTTGTGTTTTATTTGGTTTAGATGCTTTACCTACACAAATATTATTATAGTAAAAATTACTTAATTTGTATTATTAAGTATATCATATAGTAGATATATACCTATAGCTATATATTATATATGTGTATATACTACAATATAGTACTAGATTAAATATGCTAAAAATAAAACAATATTTTTTTTAAGTAAATTTAAAAAGTATATATCCTCTTATGTATTACATAGAGTAATACTTATAGTTTGTGTAAAAACAAATAATAAGTAGTAAATATAAAATATATTATTTATTTATATATAAATGTCTTTATTATTATTATTAATTCCCTTAATAGGGGTAGGTCTTGTAACAATAGAAGCTAATTACGGTTTAGCTGTTATAAATAATATAAAATTAAAATCTATAGCTTTAACAACATCTGTTGTTAATTTAATAGTTTCTTTAGTAATGTTTATATTATTTGATTTTAGTAGTAAACAATTTCAATTTATAGAAGAACATTATCAAATAAGTTATTTTGATATTTATTTAGGTGTAGATGGTTTATCTATATACTTTATATTATTAACAACAATAATAATGCCAATAGCTATATTATCTAATTGAAATTCAATACAATCTAAAAATGTTTTATCATTTGTGGTTATAATGTTATTATTAGAAACATTATTATTAGCAGTATTTTTAGTATTGGATATATTATTATTTTATATTTTTTTTGAAAGTATTTTACCACCTTTATTTTTATTAATAGGTTTATTTGGTTCAAGTAATAAAGTAAGAGCTAGTTTCTATTTATTTTTATATACTTTATTAGGTTCTTTATTTATGTTATTATCTATAATAGTTATGTCTTCTATTATGGGTACTACTGATTTTGATGCTTTATCAAAAGCAAATTTTAATTATATAACACAATTATTTTTATTTTATGGTATTTTTATAGCTTTTGCTGTAAAAACTCCAGTTATTTTTTTAAATACTTGGTTATTAAAAGCTCACGTTGAGTCACCTTTATCAGGTAGTATTATTTTAGCAGGTATAGTTTTAAAATTAAGTTTATATGGTATATTTAGATTAATATTACCTCTATTACCTAAAGCTTCTTTAAATTATACATACATAATATATGTTATAGGTGTTATAACTATAATATATGCAAGTTTTAGTACTTTAAGAACAATAGATATTAAAGAACTTATAGCTTACTCATCTGTATCACACGCAGCTGTTTATTTAATAGGTGCGTTTAGTAACACAATACAAGGTATAGAAGGTGCTATAGTTTTAGGTTTAGCTCACGGTTTTGTTTCACCAGGATTATTTATTTGTGCAGGAGGTATTCTATATGATAGATCTTCTACTAGATTAATAACTTATTATAGAGGTATGGCTCAAATTATGCCTATTTTCTCTATATTATTCTTTATATTATCATTAGGTAATAGTGGTACACCTTTAACATTAAATTTCATAGGAGAGTTTATGTCTTTATACGGTGCTTTTGAAAGAATGCCTATATTAGGTATATTAGCTAGTACTTCTATAGTATTATCTGCAGCATATACTATATTTATGTATAATAGAATTGCTTTTGGTGGTTCATATTCACCATACTTTATAGAAAATATTGGTGATGTAACTAAAAGAGAATTTATTCTATTATTAGTATTTGTAATATTTACAGTATTATTTGGTATATATCCTGCACCAATCTTAGATGGTCTACATTACTCAGTTTCTTCTTTAATATATAGTATTAACTAGTAAAATAAGTATATAAATATATATTAATTAGATATATAATTATATATTCTTACTAGCTCAATGGCAGAGCAGAATACTTCTAATATTCTGATCCGAGTTCGATCCTTGGGTAAGAATACAAAAAAAACGAATATTTTCTTTTTTTTTACTTTTTTTTTTTATAAGCTCTTATAGCTCAATGGTAGAGCGGAATACTGTTAATATTTTGATAGATGTTCGATTCATCTTTAGAGCTTACATTATTATATAAATTATATAATAATAATTAACTCAATACCATACAATCTTATATAGTCAAGATACAGAATAAGAAAGTATCCATATTTTAAATAAATACCCTAATATGCCACAATTAGTACCATTCTTTTTTGTTAATCAAGTAGTATTTGCCTTTGTAATATTAACAGTTTTAATATACGCATTTACTAAATTTATTTTACCTAAATTCGTACGTATATTTATTTCACGTATTTACATAAATAAATTATAATTTATTTATGTATTTATATTAATAAATTAAACTAATAATATATTATATATATATATATATATAACTATAATTATTAATTATAATAATAATATATTATTATACATATCTCATATTTGAGTTTTTTTTTTTTAAAAAAAAAATAATAAATATACATTTAAATATACACAATATTAATAATAATATGCGTCATTTAGATTTTGTATTAAGTCCATTAGACCAATTTGAAGTTAGAGATTTATTTTCTATAAATGCTAACTTATTAGGAAATTTACACCTATCTTTAACAAACATAGGTTTATACTTATCTATAAGTATTTTTATAATTTTAACATATAGCTTATTAGCTACAAATAGTAATAAAATAATACCAAATAACTGATCAATAAGTCAAGAAAGTATATACGCTACAGTACACGGTATAGTAGTAAACCAAATTAACCCAAATAAAGGACAAATGTTCTTTCCTTTAATGTATGTATTATTCCTATTTATATTAGTAAATAATTTAATAGGTTTAGTACCATATAGTTTTGCATCAACATCACATTTTATTTTAACATTCTCAATTAGTTTTACTATAGTTTTAGGTGCAACTATATTAGGTTTCCAAAGACATGGGTTAAAATTCTTCTCATTATTTGTGCCTTCAGGTTGTCCTTTAGCTTTATTACCTTTATTAGTTTTAATAGAGTTTATATCTTACTTATCAAGAAATGTTTCTTTAGGATTAAGATTAGCAGCTAATATATTAAGTGGTCACATGCTTTTAAGTATATTAAGTGGATTTACTTATAATATTATGACTAGCGGTATAATATTCTTTGTTTTAGGTTTAATACCTTTAGCATTTATTATAGCATTCTCAGGTTTAGAATTAGCTATAGCATTTATACAAGCACAAGTTTTCGTAGTTTTAGCCTGTTCTTATATTAAAGATGGATTAGATTTACACTAATTAAAAATAAAACAAAAATAAATTATATAAATATATAATTTAATATTAAAAAAAAATTTTATTAATTTAAAAGTATTAATAAAGTTAATATAATTATTTAAACAAATAATTACTAATAGATATAAAAATAGGAAAGTCCAATACTAATTAAACATATATATTTAAATATTATTATATAATAATATTTATTCTTTATAAAAATATAAGGATTTAAACAGAAACTATATAATTAAAAATCCCGAACAAGAACCTTATGCTTAGTTTTTTTATTTATTTAGAAGGATAAAAAAAAAATTAAACTGAAACTGGCTTATATATATCTAAAAAAAAAATAACACATATTAAGTTGTAAAATTTAAATGTATTACGCAATATAAGTGTTAGTCACAACATGTCTAACATAGAATGTATATTAAAACATTCTTATAAAAAAAAATAAAGAGTTTGATGATGGCTCTAACTGAACACTGTCCAAGTACTTGACACATGCTAATCGAACGACTAATTAGATTTTAAATAATAATATATTATTTAAAAATAAGTAGTAGTGGTGTACAGGTGAGTAAATGATAAATTGGCTACCTTAAAGTTAGGAGGGAAATCCCCCAATAAAATAACTAATATTAATATTAAATTATTAATATAAAGTTTAGTAAAGAACAATGACGAAAAAACTAGTAGGTTTAAAACTAAATACTATTAGTTAAGTTACAGCTATCTTAACGAAAGTTAAGATAATAATGCGTGTTTGCTTTAGGATGTAAATTTTTATCTCGGTGAGTAGTAGGAAAGGTAATGACTTTTCTAGCAATAACCGTAGTCGTAACTGGAAAGTTGATCGACCACATTGGGTCTGAAAAAAACCCAATGCTTTTTTGTACAGCAGTGAGGAATATTGGTCAATGGCCGAAAGGCTGAACCAGTAACTTGGAAGAATGAAAGTGTATTTGTATAAATACAATAGTGGTTAAACCACATAAAATTCTAAATAGATTATATATAATGACAAAATCTATTTATAAGTCTTGACCAAACTACGTGCCAGCAGTCGCGGTAATACGTAGAAGGCTAGTGTTAGTTATCTTTATTGGGTTTAAAGGGTAAGTAGACGGTAAATTAAACTCTAAAAGAGTACTTATTTACTAGAGTTATATGAGAGAAGGAAGAATTCCTGGAGTAGAGATAAAATTTTTTGATACCAGGAGGACTGTCAACGGCGAAGGCGTCCTTCTATGTAATAACTGACGTTGAGAGACGAAGGCTTGGGTAGCAAACAGGATTAGATACCCTAATAGTCCAAGCAGACAATGATGAATGTCATTCATTAGATAAATATTTAATGTATAAACGAAAGTGTAAGCATTCCACCTCAAGAGTACTATGGCAACATATAAACTGAAATCATTAGACCGTTTCTGAAACCAGTAGTGAAGTATGTTATTTAATTCGATGATCCGCGAAAAACCTTACCACAGCTTGTATAGCAGTTATGAAAAATTGTTACAAGCGCTGCATGGCTGTCTTTAGTTAATGTCGTGAGATTTGGTTAACTCCTCTAATTAACGAAAACCCTCACTTTATTTATATATATAAAGTGGTTCGCTATTACATTGGTTGATAATAGGGATTAAGACAAGTCATTATGGCCTAAATGCTGTGGGCTATAGACGTGCCACATACGCCTTTACAAAGGGATGCGATATTGTGAAATGGAGCTAACCCCCAAAAAAGGAAATACTATGGATAGTAGTCTGTAACTCGACTACTTGAATAAGGAATTACTAGTAATCGTGAATCACCATCGTCACGGTGAATTATTTCTCAGTTAGGTACTAACCACTCGTCAGGCGCTGAAAGAAGAAGATGCAGTAAGTTTGATGTTTTCTGTGTATGATTATAAATAAAGTTGTTTTATTATTACGCAGAAAAGTTTTCGTATGCAAAACTTTGATTGGTGTTAAGTCGAAATAAGGTTCGTGTAATGGAAATTGCACGGGGAGTATAAAAATTAAAAAAAAAAAAGTATACATATATAATTATATGTATATATCTTTAAAAAGGTAAATTGGAAATCATTTCCAACTGGTTCAAATCCAGAAAAAGATATAAAAAAAATTTTTTTTTTTAAAGGAAGGGTCCGTATGTTGGTTTACGGGTTGAGCTGTAAACTCAATGGCTATAGGCCATCGAAGGTTCGATTCCTTTTCTTCCTAATTAGATTTATTTTTCTAATCCTATCTTGATATTTTATTATTAGTATAGTTTATTGATAGATTATATATTTTTTTTCATGTATAATATATTTTTATTAAATGATAATATCACTAACGGGTTTAGTACAGTATTACCTGATATTATATATGTGTTAGCTTTCTTATTAGCATATAGTACAATAGCTAGTGTAAATCCTATTGTTTCAGTATTATATTTAATAGGTTTATTTGTAAATATAGCTAGTTTATTAATATTAGTAGGATATAATTTTTTAGGGTTATCTTATATATTAGTATATGTAGGAGCTGTATCAATATTATTTCTGTTTATATTAATGTTAATAAATATTAGAACATCAGAAATGACACATAATACTAGAAAAGATGGTCCTTTAACTATAGGTGTAGGTGTTAGTTTTATAATAGCAGTAAGTCAAGCATTACCTATAAATCTTACAGAATATACAGTATTTAGTGATATAGCAAAAACATATGTACAAAGTGCTATAGAATTAGATAATGATACAGTAAAAATAATGGATTTAAAACAATATATGGGATTTGCAAGTAGTAAAGGTTGAGATAATTCACTTGTAGAAGCAACACACATAACAGGTATAGGTAATATTATGTATACAAACTATGCTATTTGATTAATAGTAAGTTCAATGATATTATTAACAGGAATGGTAGGAGCAATTGTTATAACAATTAAAAAAAATTAGTAGTATTAACTTAAACATAAATAAAAAAAAAAATGATATATAGATCAAAAAGTAATTTTCAAAATCATCCTTTTCATTTAGTGTCACCCTCACCATGACCATTATTTACTAGTGTTTCATTATTTATATTAACAACAGCTACAGTATTATTTATGCACGGATTCCAAGGATTCGAATACTTAGTACCTTTTGCTGTGTTTAATGTAATGTACGTAATGGGTTTATGATTTAGAGATGTAATCTCAGAAGGTACATATTTAGGTAATCACACAAATGCTGTACAAAAAGGATTAAATTTAGGAGTAGGTTTATTCATTATTTCTGAAGTTTTTTTCTTTTTAGCCATTTTCTGAGCTTTCTTCCATAGTGCTATTTCACCTAGTATAGAATTAGGTGCACAATGACCACCATTAGGTATACAAGCAGTAAATCCTTTTGAGTTACCATTATTAAATACAATATTATTATTATCTTCAGGTGTAACAATTACATATGCACACCACTCATTAATACAAGGTAATAGAAAAGGAGCTTTATATGGAACAGTTGTAACTATAATATTAGCTGTAGTATTTACATTCTTCCAGGGTGTTGAGTATTCAGTTTCTTCTTTCACAATCTCTGATAGTGTTTATGGATCATGTTTTTACTTTGGAACTGGTTTCCACGGTATACACGTTATGGTAGGAACAGCCTTTTTAGCTGTAGGATTATGACGTTTAGCAGCATACCATTTAACAGATCACCATCATTTAGGTTACGAATCAGGTATATTATACTGACATTTTGTTGACGTAGTATGATTATTCTTATATATTTCAGTATATTACTGAGGTTATTAGAATGTTAAATATAATTATATTATATTATAAATATAATATTTAATTATAAATATAATTTAATTAAATATTATAGAGACTTTAGTTTAATGGTAAAACATGTGACTTTTAATCATTACCATATGGGTTCAAATCCCATAAGTCTTAAATGATATGGATATATAAAAAAAAAAAAAATAATTAATAATTAATGACTATAAGTTAATGGTAGACTGCTTATTTACCATATAAGATGTGCTGATTCGAATTCAGCTAGTCATAATTAGTTAAATTAATATTTTTATGGCTATAAGTTAATGGTAGACTGTTTACCTTCCAAGTAAAGTGTGTCGATTCGAATTCGACTAGCCGTATATAAATACGTTAGGGTTAGTAACTTAATTGGTAAAGGGTTTTCTTGTCGAGAAAATAGATGTCGGATCGAAGCCGACCTAACTCGTATTTAGGTTGTAAAAAACTAATATAAAAAAAAAAATAAAAGGAAAAGTTGCTATTGGTAGGGTAAGATATTTGCTAAATATTGTGTTTTAACACTTAGATGTTCGATTCATCTCTTTTCCGAAGAGCATAGTTTAATAGGCAAAACTGTAAGCTTCAACCTTATATTTCTTAGTTCAAATCTAAGTGCTCTTGGGTGAAAAAAAAAATTATATTGGTTCTTTAACTTAACCGGTAAAGTGTATTCTTGATAAGGATATGTTCAGTGTTCGAGTCACTGAAGAATCAAAAAAAAAGAGAGTTGGCTGAGTGGTTTAAGGCGACTAGCTTGAGTCTAGTTAAAGGTAAAAACTTTCATATGTTCGAATCATATACTCTCTGAAATCTATAAAGTGAAAAATTAAAAAATAAAAAAAAAACAGGTTAGTGTCCGGTGGTTGGTCGCTTCATTTGGGTTGGAGATTGTTTATGTTCGAATCATAATAACCTGATATATTATTTAAATAATATATATATTTCACAATATAGATGATATGCATCGTATAAATCTTGAGTAATCAAGGTAAGTATATAAAGAAACTATTATGGATGGTATGCTATATATTTCAAGATTAATCTAGTGAGATCTAGAGATCAAAGAGAAATCTTATAATCAGACAAAGTGAATTGAAATATCTTAGTAACTTTAGGAAAAGAAATCAAACGAGATTGTTATTAGGTGTCTTCTTAATAACAAAAGCCAATAAATCAAGTAAAATGGAAAAAAATCTGTTTGAATAAAGGGGAACCTTCCTCTAAGGCTAAAGAAAATATATAAGCGATAGAGTAGAAGTACCGTGAGGGAAAAAGCTGAAATAGTAGTTTTATAAGCAGCTCGAGTAAAATTTTAAATAAAAAATAAGAGCGTACCTTTTGCATAATGGGTCAGCAAGTTAATTTTAGATGCAAGCAAGGGTTATACATAAGTAGTAACTGATAGTAAAGTTATGAAGAAAATAACGCTTGCTTAGATAAACCAATTATGAAAAAATGAATAAGTATCTAGGATTAGACCCGAAGGCTAGTGATCTTACCATGATCAGGGTTATAAAAGCCCGAACGGGTTATCGTTGTAAAGATATCCGAAGAATTGTGGTAAGTTAGTGAAAGACAAAACTGACTAGTATAGCTGGTTTTCCGCGAAACCTATGTAAGTAGGTAATTTAATTAACATCTTAGCAGGTACAGAACTGTGATCTCGGACAATACCATAGGTATTTGTCAACATCGGGGGGTTGTAGCGACTTTACCGGAGAGTATTTGCACTCGGAATGGCAAAGATGAATATTAAATAATCGGACATAGTGCGATAAGGTTGTATGTCTAAAGGGAAACAGCCCAGAACAAGAGTTAAGGTTCCAAAATTATTGTTAAGTGAAATTAAGGATGTTTTTTTTTAAAACAATCAGGAAATAGGCTTAGAAGCGGCCATTTTTTGAAGACCTCGTAACAGAGCACTGATTAAATCTTTAGGAGAAAACGCCGAAAATTTAACGGATCTAAAATAATATACCGAAACCTTGTACACATTAAATGTGGGGTAGCGGAACATTGGATAAAAATCATATGATTTACATTTATTCTAAATGTAAATAAAAAAATAGTGTAGAAATAAGATTATAATAGTAAAAAACTATGTTATTATTTAACGATAATAGTGTAGTATTTACTAATATAAAGACTCAGATGTACCTAAGAGTTCGCTTTTAGGAGAAAGTTTTTTATAATTATATAATAATTATCTTATTTTATAAGGTCTAAAGTTAGACCACTAATCTATGAAATTTCCAAGAGAGAATGCTGACATGAGTAACGAAAAAGGCTAATATTGGCCTCGCCTTAAGCTTATGGCTTCGAACCTAAAATCGGTGTCTAAAAATATTAATCAAAAGGTAATTTTGATGATGAATAATAAACTTTGATATGTTAAATAAAAAATAAAACCTTTAACTAGTAATAAAGGTTCTGGAAAATATTTTTATTATTAACTTGTTAATATACTAACAAAGGAGTTAGGTAAAAAATTACCTATTAACCAAAGAGAGTATTACACCGTACCTAGCAACTAACACAAGTAAGCAAGTAGAGAATACAAAGGCGTTTGAGTGAACAATCATTAAGGAACTCGGCAAATTGACTCTGTACCTTCGGAATAAGGAGGGCCATTATTATTAATTTAATTAAATGATATTAAATTAATAATAAGAGGAATCATGAAATAATGTTGTACGACTGTTTAATAAAAACACAGCACTCTGCAAAGATAAAAAATCAAAGTATTGAGTGTGATGTCTGCCCGATGTCGGCTGGGTAACGGATTTTCCTTGGTTATTAACTGAGGTTTTGAAGGACACCCCGATTAATGGCGGCCTTACCTATGAGGGTCCTAAGGTAGCGAAATACCTTGGCCGTTAAATGCGGTCCTGCATGAATGACTTAACGATGCAACAGCTGTCTCGATGATTGTCTCAGTGAAATTGGAATAGCAGTGCAGATACTGTTTACCTCTAGATAGACGAGAAGACCCTATGCAGCTTTACTGTTACTAATTACAAGAGTAAACCTTTAGGATGATTTATAGTGTATAAGGTAGTTGAAAGATAACAATGAAACACCTTTATTCGAATCCTATATTATTCTCTTGATGATTGGGAGGCAGTTTATGCGGGGCACAGATCCCACAAAAAGTACCTGGGTATATCCAAAGTTCATATTGTAAACTTGTATGTTTACATACAAATATTTTAATTTGTAATAATTATTTTTATAATTATACAGTTACTATTCGATTAAATTCTACATTTATTTTTATTTTAAGTAAGATTTTAACTATGTGGTGAATAGATGTATATTAAACTTTAATATTTAAAAGTTTTTTGTTATATTTAAGTTGTATTTGTCAACTTAAATATGATATTTATTTATACTTTAAAAGTTTAATGGCTTAATCTTGCTTTACTGTTTGACCTACGAGTCTATCAGTCGCGTAAGCGGGGCATATGATCACAAGATGCATTAAGGAAAGGTCTTGGATTATAGAAAAAGTTACGCTAGGGATTTATAACTGTGAGTCCTCCAATATTTAGAAATATTGGTAATATATTGGGTAAATTTCAAAGACGACTTATATTATTTAAGTGTATTTGAAGCGAAACTTATTTAAAGCGTTAGTTTATCATTGTGATAAATTTAAATAAGGACGTTCAACGACTAAAAGGTGAGTACAGCTAACAATAATCCTTTTTTAATGCCCAACATCTTTATTAATGGTAAATATATATTTACCTTATAATTTAAATTGTATAATTATTATTTATTAATAATGGAATAGACTTGATTTTCAAGCTTTAATGTTATACAATTAATTGTATTAATATTATTAAAAACAAAAAAATATGTTAAATATTCTAAAATCAAAATTAAATAATACATATAAAAAAAAATCATTACATGATGCACCTGAAGTTAAATATAATAAAGATTTAGTACCTGCGGTAAGTAATTGAAAAAGTAGTATTTATTGTTATAATAAAAATGCTATAAATTTAATACCAATTAAAAGTAGATTTGTAATGAAATTAGTTAAAGGTTATTTTAATTCATACCATTTAGAATTAGAATCACTTTTAAGAAAAGAAAGATTACGTCGTAGATTTAGAAAAATATCAATTAATAGAATATTTCTTAGTGAAGGTGAATTTAAACATACTAATGATAAAGTTAATATAACATTATATGTTTATAATAAACAAAAGCTTAATTATTTATTAAAACTAAAAAAAAGATATACAAGATTGTTTAAAAAATCTAAATTTACAAACAAATTGAAATTAATAAGACAGGTAGGTATAAGTATATTAAACCAACAAAAAGTAAAAAGTACAGTATTATCTAATGTTTTACCAAAATATAATTCAATAATACATTCAGTACAAAATATTTACTATCAAAGGTTTATAAAAAAAAAGTTTAAAAAGATTAAAATATTATATGCTTTATAAACAAATACTTTATATTAATAAAGCTAAATTTGAAAATTCATATTTACAAGGTTTAATAAGTTTAATAAGAAAGATTTATAATAAAAATGTTGAGTTTAATATTATAAATTTAAAATATTTTTATTTTAATAGTAGTATTTACTCACAACCATTAGAATTAAAATTAAAGAAAAAAAGAAATGTGTTAAGATACCTTAAAGTATTAATTAGAAAAGCAAAATTGAAAAATATTAAATTAGTAGAAAAAACAAAAGAATTTTTTACAATTAATAGTTTTGATACTAATAGTTCAGTTAATGATTTAGTGCAGCAAAATAAAACAAATACTAAATATCTGAAAAAAATTATATTAAATGATATAAAATATAAAAGAGTATCAGGTGTTAGATTAGAGGCTGCTGGTAGATTAACTAGACGTTTCTCTGCTTCAAGATCTAAACGTAGAACTAAATATAAAGGAAATTTAGAAAATGCTTATTCTTCTAATCATGGTTATCCTACACCTCTTTTAAGAGGTAATTTTAAATCTAATTTACAGTGTACTGTAATAAACTCTACTTCTCGTGTAGGAGCTTTTGGAGTTAAAGGTTGAGTAAGTGGTACTTAATATTTAAACTAATATTTTTTATAGTAATTTTCCCTTCCTAAATTTAATTAATAAAGATGATGAAATAGTCTGAACCGTTTTGAGAAAAATGGAAATATAAGTAAAATAATCGTGTATTTGCACGTTTATTTAGCTTTATGATAACATAAATTGAACAGGCTAATTTGCGCAAGAGAGTACAAATTGAGTGCGCGGTTTGGCACCTCGATGTCGGCTTAGCTCATCCTCATGCATGCAGAAATCATGAAGGGTTCGACTGTTCGTCGATTAAAGAGCTACATGAGCTGGGTTTAATACGTCGTGAGACAGTATGGTTTCTATCTTCTAGAGGAACATTAAGTAAATTAAAGATAGCCCCTTCGTACGAAAGGAGTTGGGTATATTGATCCCTGGTTTACCTGTTGTTTATAGTATATATATATTTTTATAATATATATATCGAATACTTGTACTAAAGTATTTTTTTTGATCCTATAGGCATGGCAGGAAAGCTACATCAGTTAAAGATAAGTGTTGAAAGCATATAAACGCGAAGCAAACTTTATTATACTTTTAAACGTAGTAGAACACTACGAGTTTAGTTGTTAAATATTTATATTTAACAATTTATAGGCTTTAGTTGTAAGAATGAAAACATTTTTAGATATAAAGTACTAATTATTAGGATACTACCTATTACACATATCATAATTTAGTTATAGGCCTTTTTAGCATAAAAGTAATGCAACCGTTTTGTAATCGGTAGAAGTGAGTGCGATACTTGCATTAGGCTATAATAAAGTTATTAATATTTATTATTTTACTAATAATAATTATTATAATAAAAAGACCCAATGGTCAAGTCTGGTTAAGACATAACATTTTCACTGTTAGTGCGGGGGTTCAAATCCCCCTTGGGTTATAAAAGATAAATATATTTATCTTTAAAAGAGATTAGCTCAGTTGGTAGAGCTGTCGCTTTACACGCGAAAGGTCAGGTGTTCAAGTCACCTATCTCTTAAAGTGGATTGATGTAATAGTTAACATATATGGCTCATGCCCATAAAATTTAGGTGCAACCCCTAAGTCCGCTACCAAAGACTATAGCTTAATCGGTAAAGCGAACCACTCATGATGGTTTGAGTAAATGTTCAAGTCATTTTAGTCTTATTTAATCCGAGTGCTGGAATTGGTAGACAGTCTTAATTTAAGCTTAAGTGGCGCAAGCCGTAAACGTTCGACTCGTTTCTCGGGTATTATTTTTATATATATATAACATATAATCAATATGTTATTTATATCTTTTATTTTTAACAAATTTTACATTGTATTTTTACAATGTTTTACGCAATATAGATGTTAATTATATAACCAATATATCTATACATATATTATATGAAATATAGTATAAGGTATTTTTTTTTTAACAAATTTTTAATTATTTATTGTTAAAAAAATTTATTAGGGGTTATAGTTTAACTGGTAAAACGACGATTTTGCATATCGTTATTTCAGGATCGAGTCCTGATAACTCCAAGAATACTTAGATTATTTAGTATTTAATAGATATTAACCATATATATGTTTATATGGTTATATTTATATAAGCTCGAGAAGCTCAATTGGTAGAGCGAATCATTGAAGCTGATTAGGTTGTAAGTTCAAATCTTATCTTGAGCAAGTTAATGCTTCATGGGTATGCTGAAATTGGTAACCAGGTTCCGCTTAGGACGGAATAGTTTTATACTTTACAAGTTCAAGTCTTGTTACCCATAGTTTATGTTGTCGACTAATCGGTAAGTCATAAATTTTTGGTATTTACTATTGGGTGTTCGAGTCGCCCCAACATAATATATTTATTTTTTTTTTAGTATATATATAAGCTAAGATAGTTTAATGGTAAGAACAGTAAATTCATGATTTATTAATGAGAATTCGACTTTCTCTCTTGGCCATAAAAATCAAAAATTTATACGAATAAATTTGTATAAAGATTTACAAGATATAATTTATAATTATTCTTGAAATAGATCCCATAGATAAGATAAGATAATATAATATAGTATTATATTAAAGTATATATAAAGTATATATAAATAAGTTAAAAAATAAACTGTAGGTGGGTATAGTTCAATGGTAGAACGGCTGTATGTGGCATAGTATATCCTAGTTCAAATCTAGGTACCCTCCCAAATAAATGAGTTCTTAAGAACAAAAACTGATACGAATAAATTCGTATAAAGATCTACAAGATATAATTTATAATTATTCTTGAAATAGATTCCATATATAATATAATATATTATTATATTAAAGTATATATAAAGTAAATTCAATAAGTTGTATATGCAAAAATAAAAGTATATAAAAATAAATAAATTAACAGCATGTTGTATATAGATTTAATTTTTTCATATATAAATCTTGAAGTATACAAATGAAAAAATAAAAAACATTAACCTTGTCCGGAAGGTTTAATAGCGAAAAAAATAGGCAAGAAAGAGGTTTTTCAACTTCAATGGTAAATTTAGACGTACAAGGTCTAGAACAAGTACAAAGTAATGTGTTTACATTTAAACAACCTACAGAATGACAAGAAAGATGATTTTTATCATCAAATGCTAAAGATATTGGTACATTATATTTAATGTTTTCATTATTTTCAGGTTTAATAGGTACAGCCTTTTCTGTGTTAATAAGATTAGAATTATCAGGACCAGGTGTACAATATATATCAGATAATCAATTATATAATAGTATAATAACAGCCCACGCCATATTAATGATTTTCTTTATGGTTATGCCAGCATTAATAGGTGGTTTTGGTAATTTCTTATTACCATTATTAGTAGGAGGTCCAGATATGGCATTCCCAAGATTAAATAATATAAGTTTCTGATTATTAGTTCCAAGTTTATTTTTATTTATATTCTCAGCAACTATAGAAAATGGTGCAGGTACAGGATGAACATTATATCCACCATTATCAGGTATACAATCTCACAGTGGGCCAAGTGTAGATTTAGCTATATTTGGTTTACACTTAAGTGGTATAAGTAGTATGTTAGGAGCAATGAACTTTATAACTACAATTTTAAATATGAGAAGTCCAGGTATACGTTTACACAAATTAGCTTTATTTGGATGAGCTGTAATTATTACAGCCGTATTATTATTATTATCATTACCAGTGTTAGCTGGAGGTATTACTATGGTATTAACAGATAGAAACTTTAATACTTCATTCTTTGAAGTAGCTGGAGGAGGTGATCCTATATTATTCCAGCATTTATTCTGATTCTTCGGACATCCTGAAGTTTATATTTTAATTATACCAGGTTTTGGTATAGTTAGTACTGTTATATCAGCAGCTTCAGGAAAAAATGTTTTCGGTTACTTAGGTATGGTTTATGCAATGTTATCAATTGGTGTATTAGGTTTCATAGTTTGAAGTCACCACATGTATACTGTTGGTTTAGATGTTGATACTAGAGCATATTTCACAGCAGCTACTTTAATTATTGCAGTACCTACAGGTATTAAAATATTTAGTTGATTAGCCACATGTTATGGTGGATCTTTACACTTAACACCACCTATGTTATTTGCATTAGGATTTGTTGTGTTATTCACAATTGGTGGTTTAAGTGGAGTTGTTTTAGCTAATGCTTCACTTGATGTAGCATTCCACGATACTTATTATGTTGTAGCTCACTTCCACTATGTATTATCAATGGGTGCTGTATTTGCATTATTTAGTGGATGATATTTCTGAATACCTAAAATATTAGGTTTATCTTATGACCACTTCGCAGCTAAAGTTCATTTCTGAATTTTATTTGTAGGTGTTAATTTAACATTCTTCCCACAACACTTCTTAGGTTTACAAGGTATGCCTAGAAGAATTAGTGATTATCCTGATGCTTTCTATGGATGAAATTTAATTAGTAGTATGGGTTCTATTGTTAGTGTTGTAGCTACATGATATTTCTTAACTATTATATACAAACAATTAACTGAAGGTAAAGCTGTATCAAGATATCCTTGATTAACACCACAATTATTTAGTGATACATTCCAAGTTAATTTCACAAGAAATAATAGTTCTTTAGAATGATGTTTAACTAGTCCACCTAAGCCACACGCTTTTGCTAGTTTACCATTACAATCTTAGTATGTAATTACATAAATAAAAATTAATAAAACTTAATAATTTTTATTAATTTTAAATATATTATTCAATATAAGAGTTAGTCTCTCCAAGGAATAATATCCTTAAAACGAATTAAATAAACTATGTTAATATTGTATATTTTTTTTATATATATAAAAACAAGCAAAAAATGCTTTATTGAATATTAAAGTTATTATTATCAGAATATAATTTTATATTCTGGTATGGTCACGTCTTTTGACGTCATGTTATGTTGTTTGATTTAACAACACTAATACTACCAGATGAGATATCATTAGATTTTTATTTTTGATTAATTGATAATCATTTTGTAGATGTGGACATATTTATATTTTGTATATTAGTACATATTGTATATACAATATACAAAAAAAGAAAACTTTGAAAGAAACTTAAATAGGTGTTTATATATTAGACATGACTATGTTAATATTGTATATTCTTTTTTTATAAACATAAAAATTATATATGTTACAAGCAGCAAAAATAATAGGTACAGGTTTAGCAACAACCGGTTTAATAGGTGCAGGAGTAGGTATAGGTGTTGTATTTGGAGCACTAATACTAGGTGTAGCAAGAAATCCATCATTAAGAGGACAATTGTTTTCTTATGCAATTTTAGGTTTTGCTTTTGCAGAAGCAACAGGATTATTTGCTTTAATGATGGCTTTCTTACTATTGTATGTAGCGTAATCGCTATATTTTCTATACTCTTAAATATATTTATAAATATTGATATAAATATACTAAAATTAAAATTGATTTATGTTAATAATATACATAAATTGAAAAAAAAAACTCAATAATTTAAGAGTTAATAACAGAATAAAAAAAAGAACATATCTTTTTGTATAAAATATTAGAAAGATAGTTTTGATATAATATATAAATAAAAACAAAAAATGACAGCAACAACTTTTTTTTTATTTTTAATACCAGTACTAGGTATAATATTATTATTAGTTAATTTAATATTTTCACCTAGTAATTCGTATTTGGAAAAAGATAGTGCATTTGAATGTGGATTTCACTCTTACTTAGACCAAAATAGAACACAATTTGGTATTTCTTTCTTTGTATTTGCTTTATTATTTTTATTATTTGATTTAGAAATTTTATTACTATACCCTTATGTAGTAAGTGCTTATACTAATGGTATTTACGGTTTAGTTATAGCTTTAATTTTTTCTTTAGTATTAACTTTAGGTTTTGCTTTTGAATTAGGTAAAAGTGCACTAAAAATAGAAAGTAAACAAAATAAATATGTGAGTAATGATTCATGAGTAACATATACATTAACATATAATTAGTGAATCAAAATAAAAATAACCAAATAGTACAAGTATGTCTACAAAAAAGTAGTAACTTTTAAATTTTTTTATACGAATAAGTAAGAACTTAATAATAATTTTAATATATGAATTTAATTTTTAATTTTTTAATTACAAATATACAGTTGGATGCTCCAACAGCTTGAGGATTATTTTTCCAAGATAGTGCGTCACCTCAAATGGAAGGAATTGAGGAATTACACAATAACATTATGTTCTATTTAGCTATAGTATTATTTACTGTTACTTGAATGATAGTAAATATTATAAAAAATTTTTTAGCTTCTAGATCACCTATTGCACATAAATATATGAATCACGGTACTTTAATAGAATTAATTTGAACTATATCACCTGCATTTATATTAATATTAATAGCATTCCCATCATTCAAATTATTATATCTTATGGATGAAGTAATGGATCCATCATTAGTTGTGTATGCTGAAGGTCATCAATGATATTGAAGCTACCAATACCCAGATTTTACTAATGAAGAAGATGAGTTTATAGAGTTTGATTCATATATAGTACCTGAAAGTGATTTAGAAGAAGGTCAATTTAGAATGTTAGAAGTAGATAATAGAGTTATAATACCAGAATTAACACACACTAGATTTGTTATTTCAGCAGCAGATGTTATACATTCTTATGCTTGTCCTTCTTTAGGTATTAAAGCAGATGCTTACCCAGGAAGATTAAATCAAGCTTCAGTTTATATAAACCGTCCAGGAACATTCTTTGGTCAGTGTTCAGAAATATGTGGTATACTTCATAGTTCTATGCCTATTGCTATCCAATCTGTTTCTATAAGAGATTTCTTATTATGATTAAGAGAACAAATGGAAGGTTAATAATAAAAAAAATTATAAAAAAAAATTTACATTTAGAGTAATAATTTTAAGTGTATAAGCCATAGCGTAAAAAAAAAAGTACAAAGGAATTAGGTGAAAATCCTATAAAAGGGTCTATCTTACTTTTAGTATATTTAGC